CTATTGGACCTGGAGTTGGACAAGGGACTGCTGCGGGCCAAGCCGTAGAAGGTATCGCGAGACAACCAGAAGCAGAGGGTAAAATACGAGGTACTTTATTGCTTAGTCTGGCTTTTATGGAAGCTTTAACAATTTATGGACTGGTCGTGGCATTAGCGCTTTTATTTGCAAATCCTTTTGTTTAATCCTTGAAATAAATGGGAAAGTCTTATTTTGATCTTTCTTATTTTATTATCTTAGATTTGCCGCTTGATTTTTCAAATTATATCAAGATTTCAATCCTACAATAACTTTAACTTATTCGTTGAGATAATACAATACCCCGTGGGAAGGACTAATTTGAGGATCAGGAATTAGCGGATCCACTCGCTTTTTTCCTTCCCGTTCTCGGTCCAATGGAACCCCCTTTTTTAGTACGCCTTGCAACGAACGAGATATATCGTAATTGATATGATACCTGGCCTGGGACCTAATTATAATTAAGTATTTTTTTTTGGGGGGGAGTTCAATTGAAATTAAATAGATTGAGAAATATGGAAAAAAAGAAAATCAACAAAGGGTGAAGTCATACAAAAAGAACTCTGTTCAATTTAGTCAGTCCTATCTATAAGAGGAGATCATATGAAAAATGTAACCGATTCTTTCGTTTCCTTGGGTCACTGGCCGTCCGCCGGGAGTTTCGGATTTAATACCGATATTTTAGCAACAAATCCAATAAATCTAAGTGTAGTCCTTGGTGTATTGATTTTTTTTGGAAAGGGAGTGTGTGCGAGTTGTTTATTTCAAGAATAAGCTGGATCTAACCAGCTGCACTTTTTTCTTTATAACTAGGAAAGAAAGGTGCACGATCCCGCGAATTACTTCTGAATCAATTCAGAAATCATATGTACGAACCGTAGCATTTCGTGATTCGTTGGTAAATACACTTTGATTCTCTATTAACCAATAATATGGGGCCCTAAACATGGTTAAAGCTAAATTGTTTGAAGTCTGGGCGCAACATTGGTGTTCTTTCTACCACTATGTTAGTATGGCGAGAGTTTCAAAACGAATCCTTGCATTTTATCCGATATAGAACACTCATATCGATAAAATGATTTGTGAACCTTTTATTGTTACTGAAAAACGGGAATCCCCTCCTTTTTTTATCCAATGCGGAATCGACGACCTATGTATAAAGTAAGCGGAATTTTTTGGATTTGAATAAAAAAAAAAAGAAACAACTTTGCCGATAATTACAGATTTTTTGTCTGGTCGGAAGAGTCCTCCGAATATTCTGGTCTTGGATCAATGATCCGTTTCAATATTTTTGAATCCGAACAGAAAAGAGAGGATAAGCTCATTATATTATATATATAAAAAAAAATATAAATAAAAAAGTGATACGGGAATGCCCCATAAGTAAGTGAGCGTGAGAGCCAAATGAATCGAAAGATTCCTGTTTGGTTCGGGAAGAGGTCATGGAATTGTTAAAATTAATTGTAATGGGAAGATAATCTACTTTCATTAAGTGATTTATTAGATAATCGAAAACAGAGAATCTTGAGTACTATTCGAAATTCAGAAGAGCTACGCAAAGGGTCCATTGAAAGGCTGGAAAAGGCCAAGGCCCGCTTACGAAAAGTGAAAATAGAAGCGGATGAGTTTCGAGTGAATGGATATTCCGAGATAGAACGAGAAAAATTGAATTTGATTAATTCAACTTATCAGAATTTGGAACGATTAGAAAATTACAAAAATGAAACCATTCAGTTTGAACAACAAAGAGCGATTAATCAAGTCAGACAACGCGTTTTTCAACAAGCCTTACAAGGAGCTCTAGGAACTCTGAATAGTTGTTTGAACAACGAGTTACATTTACGCACTATCGGTGCTAATATTCGTATGTTTGGGGCGATGAAAGAAATAACTGATTAGTCCTTCTACTGTAGGTATTATTTATTGATTTTTCCTTTGCTTCTGAAAAAGAATTAAGCAAGACTCATGGCAACCCTTAGAGCCGACGAAATTAGTAATATTATCCGTGAACGTATTGAGCAATATAATAGAGAAGTCAAGATTGTGAATACTGGCACCGTACTTCAAGTAGGTGATGGCATTGCTCGTATTCATGGTCTTGATGAAGTAATGGCAGGTGAATTAGTAGAATTTGAAGAGGGTACAATAGGCATTGCTCTTAATTTGGAATCCAATAATGTTGGTGTTGTGTTAATGGGTGACGGTTTGATGATACAAGAGGGAAGTTCTGTAAAAGCAACAGGAAGAATTGCTCAGATACCAGTGAGCGAGGCTTATTTGGGTCGTGTTATAAATGCTCTTGCTAAACCTATTGATGGTAGGGGCGAGATTTCAGCTTCGGAATCTCGGTTAATTGAATCGCCCGCCCCAGGTATTATTTCGAGACGTTCCGTATATGAGCCTATGCAAACCGGACTTATTGCTATTGATTCGATGATTCCTATAGGACGCGGTCAGCGAGAATTAATTATTGGGGACAGAC